ATTATACGGTGATTAATATCTACTAATCATAAAGATATTGCTACCTTATATTTTGTTTTTGGTATTTGATCGGGTATGTTGGGTACTAGTTTTAGTTCCTTAATTCGTTTTGAACTAACCCAGCCTGGTGATTTTATAATAGATTTCGATTATTATAATTCTGTAGTCACTGCCCATGCTTTAATTATAATTTTCTTTATAGTTATGCCTATTATGATGGGGGGGTTTGGTAACTTTCTGGTTCCTGTTATGATTGGAGCTACAGATATGGCTTACCCTCGATTGAATAATATAAGATTTTGGTTGTTACCTCCTTCCTTATCCCTCTTTATTAGATCTGCTGTTGTTGGTTCTGGTGTTGGGACAGGGTGAACTGTTTATCCCCCTCTTTCTAATGGTATTTTTCATTCAGGTCCTGCTGTAGATTTTGGTATCTTGAGTCTTCACATTGCTGGTGTTTCTTCTATTTTAGGCGCTATCAATCTTATTGTTACTATTTTTAATATGAAAACTGTTGGTATGTTTTGATCTAATGTTCCTTTGTTTGTTTGGTCTGTACTTATTACTTCTTTTCTATTAGCTTTTTCCCTTCCTGTCTTAGCTGCTGCTTTAACTATGCTATTAACAGATCGAAATTTTAACACTACTTTTTTTGATCCTGTTGGAGGGGGGGATCCTATTCTATATCAACATTTGTTTTGGTTTTTTGGCCACCCTGAAGTTTATATTTTGATTTTACCTGGTTTTGGGATTATCTCTCATACTGTTAGTTTTTACAGAAATAAGACTGAGCCTTTTGGGAGTCTTGGGATGATGTATGCTATAATTTCTATTGGAGTTCTTGGTTTTATTGTATGAGCACATCACATATTTACTGTTGGAATGGATGTTGATACTCGAGCTTATTTTACAGCTGCTACTATAATTATTGCTGTACCTACGGGGGTAAAGGTCTTTAGGTGATTGGCTACTATACTTGGGGGTAAGTTAGATTTTAGGCCTTCTTTTTACTGGTCAATTGGTTTTGTTTTCCTTTTTACAGTGGGTGGATTAACAGGTGTTGTTCTTTCTAATTCTTCTTTAGATGTTAGGCTTCATGATACTTATTATGTTGTTGCTCATTTTCATTATGTACTTTCTATGGGGGCTGTTTTTGCTATTATGGCTGGTGTTACCCATTGGTTTCCTTTCGCTTACGGTATAGTTATAAATCCTTATCTACTTAAAGGTCAATTTTGAGCAATATTCCTAGGGGTAAATCTAACTTTCTTTCCTCAGCATTTTTTAGGATTAAATGGTATGCCTCGTCGTTATACTGATTACCCTGATGGTTTTACCTATTGAAATACTATTTCTAGGGTTGGTAGTGTTGTTACAATTTTTTCTATTATCTTCTTTGTTTACATTATTTGGGAATCTTTCGGCAAGACTCGTTTTATACCTTTTTTTGTTTCTTCTAATAGAAGAAATGATATTATAATTGAATCCCCTTTTCCAGCCCACACTAATATTGAGTCTTGTAAGGTTATTAGAGGAGTTGTTGTTCTAGTTATTTAGTTTTAAATGCCAAGATGATTAGTTTTAGGTTTTCAAGATAGTAGTTCTATAAGTATAGGAGAACTATCTTGTCTACATGACCATGTTATAACTATTATATTTAGAGTTATTATTTTTATTACTTACGTGATGGTTTATCTTCTTTTTACTACTAAATATTACAAATTTTTGTCAGAAGGTACTTTTATTGAAACTATCTGATCAATGATTCCTGCTTTTTTGTTAATTATTTTAGTTTTACCCTCTATGAAGGTTCTATATATAATAGAAGATCTCAAGTCTCCTGTTTTGAGTTTTAAGGTTATTGCACATCAGTGGTACTGAAGATATGTTGTTCCTCTTTTTAAAAACTTTTCTTTTTCTCTTAACTCTGCTAGATTTTGTTCTTATGAGTTTGATTCCATATTTGAAGACGGTTCTGAAGAAGTTCCTCGTCTATTAACTTGTTCTTCTGATTTTTTTTTACCAGTTGAAACCTCTTCTCGTCTTTTTGTTACTTCTACGGATGTAATTCACTCTTTTGCTCTTCCTTCTTTAGGCTTAAAAGTTGATGCTCTTCCTGGGCGTATTAATCAATTATTCACTAACCCTTCTCGTGTAGGTTTATTCTTTGGTCAATGCTCTGAGATTTGTGGTTCTAATCATTCTTTTATGCCTATTAGGCTAAAAATTAGTTCTGTTTACGATTATGATGCGGTCTCTAAGTCTTATTTGATAGACATTCTTAGGGATAATTTTTCTTCTTCTTATAAATTCTAGCTAAGCTTCAGTTAAATTTAATATAGTTTTGTCGTAACTAAGAGTTTAGCTTAATTTTACCTCAAATAATACCTTTGCCTTGGTTAATAGTTTTTTTATTTATTTTTATCTGTGTATATTCTGTTTCTTTATATTTTAGTTTTTTTTCTTTTGACAATTCTGCTTATACTAAAAATTTTAAGTCTAATAGAAACCCTCTACCTTGGTAGGGTGTTTTAAATGATAATAACTAATCTATTTTCTATTTTTGACCCTTCTGTTAGGTTGTTCTCTGTTTCTTGATTAGTGTGTATTTTTGTGGTGCTGTTTTTACCTAGTTTTTTTTGAATAAGGGGATCTTTTTATATTTCTTTTTCTAGTATTACTTCTTCTGTTAAGAAAGAGATTGATTATGTTCTCAAACACCCTGTTAAGGGCTGTTACATTTTTATTGGGTCTATCTTTCTTACTATTAGGCTTTATAATTTTTTAGCTATATTTCCGTTTATTTTTTCTGTTACTTCTCATATACTAGTTACTTTGCCTTTTTCTTACTCTTTCTGGACAGCTATTATTATTTTTAGTTGGGTTAGATCTTTGAAGCACTTTTTAGCTCACTTAATTCCAGTAGGTACCCCTGTGTCTCTTATGAGTTTTATAGTTATTGTAGAGGTCTTTAGAAATTTAATTCGTCCTCTAGCTCTTACTTTTCGTCTTACTGCTAATATAATGGCTGGCCATTTATTAATATCCTTGATTGGTGGGGCCTTAATTAGACTTTCTTTTAGGTTCATATTCTTAGGTTCTCTTATTCAATCTTTATTAGTATTTATAGAATTAGGTGTTTCTGTTATTCAGGCTTATGTGTTTTCTACTCTGTTGATGTTATATATTTCTGAGGGAGAGCATTAGTCTGTGTTTTAAATGAAAAAATTCAATCCTTTGCACTTAGTAGACTTTAGTCCTTGACCAATTTTAACTTCTTTTTCATTTTTGAGTTTTGCTTTAGGTGTAATTATCATAGTTCGTTGTTTTGATTGTATCTCTTTTTTATTCTCCTTGTTTCTACTGATGTTTTCTTCTTTTTTATGGGGTCGAGATGTTCATCGAGAGGGTTGTTATGAAGGGTATCATAATTTTGAGGTAACTATTGGATTTAAGGTTGGTATAATTCTATTTATTTTGTCAGAATGTTTTTTCTTTTTAGGGATATTTTGAGGTTACCTACATTTACCTGATGCCCCTGCTTTGGAGATTGATGGGGTTTGACCTCCTGTTGGGGTTACTCCCTTTGACCCTAAGGGGATTCCATTTTTAAATACAATTCTTTTGGTTTCTTCAGGTGTGTCTGTAACTTGGACTCACCATGCTATAGAAGTTGGGGACTTTAAATCTAGTTTAATTTCATTGTTTTTTACTGTTTTATTGGGCGCTACTTTTACTTCTTTTCAACTTTTAGAATATTATGTTGCTAGGTTTACTTTCTCTTGTTCTTCTTATTCTTCAGTTTATTTTATGGGTACAGGTTTCCACGGTCTTCATGTTCTAATTGGGAGTGTTCTCTTGTTGATTTGTTTGGTTCGTTTTTCTTTTTTAATTATTAGTCCTCTCCATAGTATTGGGTTTGAGTGTTCAGTTTGATACTGACATTTTGTAGATATTGTTTGATTCTGTATATATCTGATTTTTTACTGATGAGGCGTCTAATTAATTTTTTAACCCTTTAGTATATAAAGTATAGTTAATTTCCAATTAATAAGTATTAAGGGTTATTAAGTTTTTACTTTACTTTCTTTTTTCTTGTTTGTTGCTTTTATTATTAGTTTTTTTATTTTTAATTTTATCCTCTTACGAAAGTCTTTCTCAGGATAAGGGGAGTTCAGCTTTTGAGTGTGGATTTGACTCTATTACTCCCACAGGGGTGCCTTTTTCAATACCTTTTTTTATTATTTCTTTAATATTTTTTACATTTGATGTCGAAATTCTTTTAGTTTGTTTTTATCCTCTTTTTTCTTCTTTTACTTTTTATATGTTTTATTACATTTGATTCGTACTTCTACTTGTTTTGATAGCTACTATTTTTGAATGGTACAAAGGTATCTGAAGATGGCTTTAAATAGGTAGCTTCTTACGACTAGTTTCGACCTGATTTTTTATTAGCTAAATTATTTAGCTCCTTGAGACAATTTAAAGCTTAAAGCTTAGGGGCTCATAATCTCTAGACTTTTATTGTCGTTTCTATTATTGGAAACTTTGAAAGTTTTTGTTGGGTTTCCCCTAGAAACTTTTATCTCTTTAATTCTTTAGATTTGCAATCTAATGTTTTTTAAACTTTAGAGATTGTATCTAGGGTTATTCTATATTAGATTGCGGCTTTGGGAGTTGTAGAATTTACCCTTGTTAAGTGAGTAATTTATTATAGGAGCTGTAAACTCTTATTTTGAGTTTACCTAGTAATAGCCTTTAGATATGAGTAATCTTTATGACTTTTAAACATAGTATGCTTTTTGCAGGTTGTAAACCAAATATAGTTATATTATAATATCGCTTTGTTAATGTGAAGTATTGGTTTTGGCTTATTCGGTGAAAGTTTATATTTTATTTAAAATTTTACCTTATAGGGGATAAATTATTTTTCTAATAGTTAGTATTATACAAAATATGCTATAGAGATTAAGGACAAAGTTTGTGCCAGCCATCGCGGTTATACTCTATTTAATTAATCTTATTATTTCTAAAGATTTTTACAGGTCTTTTTGTTTTAACGTGAAATTTTCAAATCTTTTTAATTTTTATAAGATTAGTAATTATAGTAAAAACTAGGATTAGAAACCCTATTATTCTAAGTTTGGTTTAAAGCGTTAAATTATTATCTTTAAACTTAATTGTTCTGGCGGTTCACCACTCTAACAGAGGAGTTTGTCAATTATGTTTGATAACCCGCCTTTAGTTTCACCATTGTTTATTTTATGTACGGCTGTTAAGCTTTAACATATAGCTTATTGCTTTATCCTTTAATGTTTTAGTTCAGGTCAATGTGTAGACTATGTTGTGGTTTTAATGAGTTACTTTTTTGACTAAAATTAGTTTTATTTGAAATTGGATTTGTTAGTAAATCATGAATAGAACTTCTTCTTGATGTAGATTTTTGGTGTAAGTACATATCGCCCAGGTCTCTTTTGATAGATAAGTCGTAACATAGTAAGATATACAGGAAGGTGTTTCTTGTTTTTAAGATTTTATAAAATTATACTAAATAATTTTATTCAATCACTATTTTTTTTAAAACTTTTGTTTTTATACTTCTTATCTTTAATAGTTTAATTTTTTTTCTTTCTGTTAAGGATTGTTTTTATTATTAGTTTACCTTTTGTATAAGTTCTTGTAGAATGGCTTTTATTTACTCTTGTTAGAATGAGGGAGATCTTTAAATTTGTTTTAATTTAAGTATTAAGTAAAAGTTTTTCTATGGAGTGATACGTGTACGTTCCTTACGTTATCTAGTTTTGATATTTCCTTTGGGGGTAACCCCGTCCTCTTTGGGATTTGTTGTTTAGTTATGTTTGTTTTAATGGTAAATTTTTGTGTAATAACGTTTTTTTTGTTTTTAGTTTACTTTTATAATTTTTTGATAAATTTTACTTTAATTACTATATGTAGTATGTTTTCTTTATTTTTATTATTAGTTTTTATTAGTTTTTTAACATTTAAGTGTTTTACTTTTCACTTTTCGACTTGTTTAATAAAATCTTAGCCAAGATTTTCTTAGTATTCTGCCCTATGCTTTTTGTTATGCTGTGATCCACACTAGTAGCGAGATCATAAGTATTAATTGGTTACTTGGATGGAACGAGCTTTTAAAGGTATTATTATTTTTCTGGACTTATAATTTTGTTGAAATTACCATCTCACTAGACTATGACATGACTTTAAGTCAGTATTTGGTGGGAAACATTATTTGGTTGGGGCAATATTTAAATTTTTAAATATTAAAAACTTTATTTATTTATGAACCTTTTTTAAAGAAAGATAGGAAAATACTCTAGGGATAACAGCTTTATGACCTTTTATAGTTCTTATTACTAAGGCTGCTTGGGACCTCGTTGTTGGATTAGGTTTGCTTTAGGGTGTAGAAGCTTTTGAAAGCTAGACTGTTGGTCTATTAAATACTGACATGATCTGAGTTAAAGTCGGTGTAAGCCAGACTGGATTTTATCTAGAGTTATAATTATTTGCTTTTCAGTACGAAAGGACCTTTTACTGGTCATTTTTACTCTGTTTCTTTTCTTTCTAAATCGTTAAGTTAATATAAACTATACGTCTTCAAAACGTAAGATTTACTGGTTTTGGGGAAGGGCTTAAATTGATTAGTTGATAATAATTATTTAATTCTAATCTTAGTAAAGATAACAGGAGGATAAGAATACCATAGATAATCTATAGGGGAGAGGTTTTTTCCAAGATATTATTATTAGTTTATCGTACCGTACACGTTGGAAAGAACAACGTACACATACATACACGATTCAGACTAAAAATGTCTTTAGCAAAGTCCTGTTTGCACCTAGGAAAAGAATTAGAGTGATAAACCTAATGAAGATGATTATGCCGTATTCTCTCATGAAAGCTAATACGAAAAATCCACCCCCGTATTCTACATTTGACCCTGATACTAGTTCGGATTCTCTTTCAGCTAAGTCAAAAGGAGTACGACTTGATTCTGCTATGGATAATATAAGTCATGCTATAAACAGTGGCGTAGAAAACATTATTAATCACACACCTTTTTGGGAAAGAGCGATGTTTTCCACTTTGTAACACTTTGTGATGTAAAATAGTGTTAAAACTAAAAATATTAAACAAACCTCGTAAGAAATAATTTGAGAAACCGTTCGGTGTCCTCCTAATAAAGCATATTTAGAGTTTGGCCCTCACCTGGTAAATAGAAAACCATAGGCGGATAGACCCATAATAGACAAAATCACTATAATTCTTAATGCCCTAGAATTGTATGAGACCGAATACTCGTAGAAGCCTCAAAATAATAAAGCTAGAAGTAAAGAGATTAAGGGGCCTAATGAGTATATTATTATTTTGGACGCTGTGAATTTTTGTAATTCTTTAGTTAACAATTTTAATGCATCGGCAATTGGTTGAGACAACCCTCAGATTAGAACTTTATTAGGCCCCAACCGATAGTGTATCAGTCCTATAACTTTACGTTCTATAAAGGTAAAGAAAGCTACCCTTAGTAGAACACCAACTATTGAGATGACAAAATCTATGAATCACATGGAAGTATTTTTGATTTTGACTACACCTAAAACCTTTTAGTAGACTTTTAATGATTTTTCTTTTTTATACATTCTCTTGTTAGTAAATATTATTCTTAGGATGCTAATTATGCTTATAATAGTAACTATTATTGCTAAGGATAAGTTTTTACTAAAGATTATTCTAACTCACACCATAATTAATTCTCCATTTGTTAGTACATCTTGTAGCAATACGGCCATTGTTACTGTAATTATTACTCTTTTTGATGATTTTTGGCTATAGTTTGCTATCATAGCGCAATAACAAAACACCACTATTATTCCTGATGAGAATGAGATTAAAATTCCAGCTGAAGGAAATACTGATAGGGATAGTGAGAAGGCTAACACTCTAACTACTATTGATGTTACTGTTATTGTTAAGGCTAGTTTAAGTGGCGAAAGATTAGTTAATAAAATAAAGCTGCATACTATAAATGTTATCATTTCCTTATTTTTTCCTTTGATTTACAAAATCAATGTTCTTTGAACTTTAAAGGATTTTCTATAAATGTTATTGTCTCTTTTTCTTTTTGTTGCTTCATTTTATGTTTTTTTTTTCTAGCTCTTTTCACTCTTTATTTATTTTACTTTTTTTTGAGATTTTAGTTTTCGGGTTGATTTGTTTGATATTTTTTATATTTTTTTCTTGGTTTTCTCTTCTTATGCATTTATTGGTAGTTGTTTGTGTGGGCGCTTATGGTATTTCTATTTTGGTGTCTTTGGTTCGTACTAAGGGGGGTAATTATTTCTTTTCTTTTTAAAAATAAAAATGGTAGTAAGGGTCTTTTGTTTGCTGATTGCTTTTTATGTTTTTCTTGATTTTTTCGTTTTTAATTGAATTTTCTTATTAATGGTTTTTGTTATTTTTAATTTTTACGGGGGTTTTATTGACGGTTTTATATATTGGGATTATTTTTCTTTTCTTTTGATTTTTGTAACTTTTTGGGTTTTTTTATTTTCTATTCTTTCAATGACTTTAAGGAACCCTAATTTTGTTATGCTTTGGATTATATTATTTTTTCTGTTTTTTAGTTTTTTTACTTTTAATTCTTTATTTTTTTACTATTTTTTTGAATTTGTTTTTGTACTGATATTTAGTTTTCTTTTAGGTTGGGGAAAAACCTTGGAGCGTTTGCAAGCTTCTTTATTATATGTTCTTTTAGACTATGGTTTTTTCTTTGCCTTTTCTAGTTTTGTTGATTTATCTAAATTTTTAAATTTCAAGTGCTTTTTATTCTTTAACTTTTTCTTAATATGATGATTATCTTACTTATACTGATTTTTTTTGATTTTTTATGTTCTTTGTTTTTGTTGTTGAACTTCCTCTTTTTGGGTTTCATCTTTGGATACCTTAGGCTCATGTGGAAGCTCCTGTTTCTGGTTCTATGATTTTGGCTGGGGTTTTACTAAAATTGGGGGGTTACGGTATTTTTCGATTTTTTTATTCTGTGGGGTGTTACAATTTTTCAAATACATTGTTATTTTACTATATTTTTTATGTCGGACTTTACGGGGCTGTGTTTGTAAGCTTGATTTGTATTCGTCAAATAGACCTTATAATACTCATTGCTTACTCCTCTGTGGTTCACATGAGAGTTATATTCTTAGGGTTTTTGAGTTTTTCTATTTGAGGCATTTACGGTTCTCTTATTATAATAATAGCTCATGGCTTTATTTCCCCTATGATATTCTATCTGATAACTTATGTTTATGAAATGAACCACTCTCGTACTATTATAGTATTTATGGGTGTGTTAATAGGTTATCCTTTATTTTGTATTTTATGATTTATGTGTTGTTCCTTAAATTTAAGTGTTCCTCCTTTTGTGTCTTTCTATTCTGAGGTGATTATTTTTGGTTTGTTGCGTTCTTTTGGTCTATTTGAGTGAGTTATAATTACTTTTTGTTGTTTTTTTACTGGGGTATACTGTATTTATATTTATGTGGTAATTCTCCACGGTTCTTCTCTTTATGGTTTGTTTTATTTCTTCGATTTTTAAACAATCTTAATTTCCGTTTGTCACTTTATTTTTGTCATTTTTTACCCGGTTTTCTTTTTTTTGCATTGATTAGTTAGTTTAAAGCAACAATATTAGTTTGTGGACCTAACGAATTTCGCTAGTCATCTAATGTGATTATCTTTTCGTTTTTTCGTATTACTTTTATTCTTTTTCTTTCTATTGCTTTATTTTCATCAATCTAAAATGGGTTTTGCTTTCCAGGAAACCATACCTTTTAACTTGCTGAGTGAGATACCTTTTTGGTTTTGTGTTGACTATGTTTCTCTATTCTTCTTTTCTGTCGTTTCTATTATCTCTTGTGTGGTTTTTTTATATAGAAAGTTTTACATGGATGATAAATTCACAGAGGTTAATTCTATAAATCATCGGTTTTTTTATCTGTTTATTTTGTTCGTGGTTTCTATATTTTTCTTAGTTTTTTCTGGTTCTTGAGTGGTTGTAATGCTTGGTTGAGATGGATTAGGTTTTGTATCTTTTCTGTTGGTGATTTATTATAATAATAGTTCTAGATTAGATTCTGGTGTGATTACTGTTTTTACTAATCGTTTGGGGGATTGTCTATTTATTCTGAGTTTCATTTTTTTCTTTTATTGAGGCTTTTTTTCTCTTGATTTTCTTACTTCTGATTGTTGTTTCTTTTTTCGCCTGGTTATTTTTGTTGGTAGTATTACTAAAAGTGCTCAACTGCCCTTTTCTTCTTGACTGCCCGCTGCTATGGCCGCCCCTACTCCGGTTTCTTCTTTAGTGGACTCTTCGACTTTGGTGACTGCTGGGGTTTATTTACTTCTTCGCTTTAATTTTCTAATTTACTCTAGTTTTTATTTACTACTTCCTCTTTCATTGTTAACTAGTTTATTAGCAGGTGCTTGTCCAGTATGTGAATTTGACTTTAAAAAGGTGGTAGCTATGTCTACTCTAAGTCAACTTGGTTTTATGCTTTTTTCAATTTCTTCTGGGTTTTGGCTTTTGGGTTTTTTACATATTATTTTTCAAGCTTTTTTTAAGAGTTCTTTGTTTTTGTCCACTGGTAACCTTATACACTATTTAGGTGGAAATCAGGATTCTCGTAATTTTGGTTCTTTAGGGTTTTCCTTTTTTTCTAAGCTTATTTTTTCTATAAGCAGACTTAGTTTAATAGGCTTTCCCTTTTCTCTAGGGTTTTACTCTAAGGATACGATTATGGGTGAGCTTTTATTTACTTATTTTACTTTTTCTTCTTTTGTATTTATTTTAAGGTGTTGTTTTACTGTTGCTTATAGGATCCGTTTGGTTTACATAGGTTTTATGATATTTTCTTCCTTTTTTTCTACTACTAGTTTTAATTATTTAACCGAATCAAGATAAGGTTCATTGTTAAATAGTAAACTTATAAATATACTGACTCTTAGGCCTTTTACTCTTATTAATGTCAGCATTGTTGTTTGTTGTTTTATCCTCCTTGTTTTTATTTGGCATTTTGTGGGTGTTCAAGTTATTTCATTGAAGGCTATCCATAAGTAGTGGTAAATTATATGACGAGCTGATAAAATAAGAGATCCGGCTATTTCTGTTCGTATTTCACTTTCCATTAATGTTTTAATAACTAAAATTTTTGCTCAAAATAGGGCTAAAGGTGGTAGGCCTCAGATATTGCCTACTATTACTGTGTAGGATCAGAAGTTTTTTATTGTTCTTTTGGATTTTAATGTTATTTTTATTATTGTCCTTAAGGTTATCATTAATGTGAAAGAGTAAATCAATAAGAATGAGATGATTGATTTTATCGATAAAGATCATCTTACTAACATCCATCAATTGTTGTTAAGTGAAGTTAACGCCATAATTTTCTTTATTGCGAAGTTTTGAATTAGTATAGTTATAGGGCTTACAATTGTTCCTAAGACTATAATTACTATAGACATCTGTAAGACTTCTCTTGTTGTAATTCTTATTATTAGTAAAATTGGAAGGATTTTTTGGCATGTTATAAAGATTAGTATTGATCTTTGTTTTATTTCTAGAAGTGAAATTAATTTTATATACCATAAGTGGATAGGTCAGACTCCTATTTTAGCTAGGATACAAACTGTTACAATGGGTTTGTTGCATAGATGATTCTTATGTTGTAAAAGCTTCCAGTTACGATTACTATATGATACTATTACTTGGACAAGGTAGTATATGAATGTTGATTTTTCTCTTTTTATTATAGATTTCGATTTTGATGATATAATTCTACATATGGCTAGAATATTAACTTCTAGACGTATTCAGATTGTTATTCAATTTGTTCTTGAGAATCCTATAATTGTGGAAATAGCTAGTAAGCTAATAATTCCCCTTTTTCTTTAACATTGAAAAAGTTATGTTCATTTAAACTATTGGGGAAAATTATTTAGAGTATTATTGCTAATGTAAAGTAAATTGTTGTTAATACTTGCCCAATTCCCACGAAGGGAGGTTCTACGGGGTTTGCACCGATCCATGTTAATAGGACTGCTGTAACAAGGAATACTCAGAATTTTGATTTTTTTACTGGTGATAATTTATTGTTTATAGTTAACTGTTTTAATGTAAGAACTAGGATGATAACGATAGCCGCTACTATAGCAAACACCCCTCCTAGTTTTGAAGGGATTGTCCGTAGAATAGCGTATGCAAATAAGAAATACCATTCCGGTTGAATATGTGCAGGGGTTGTTGTTATTCTTGCTGTATTAAAGTTTTCCACTTCCCCTAGTAAATTAGGTTCTATAGAACACAAGGTTACTATTATTACTATGAATAGTACAAGGTATGTTATGTCTTTTACTAAATAGTATTTATAGAATTTTAATTTGTCATAATTAGTGTTAGTTCCTTTAGGGTTAGAAGAGCCTGTTTTGTGGAGTAAGATAAGGTGGATTAAAGCTAGCGCTACAAATACTAAAGGGATTAGGAAATGTAGTGAGAAAAATCGGTTAAGTGTAGGTTGAGACACCGAGAAGTTTCCTCATAACCATTGTGTTACATCTATACCTAAATAAGGTATTGCTGTAATTATACTAGTAATTACTGTGGCCCCCCAAAAAGATATTTGTCCTCATGGTAATACGTATCCCATAAAGGCTGCTCCTATTGTGGCTAGTAAGATAATAACACCAGATCCTCACACTATTGGTAACTTTATTGGTGAGTTGAAGTAGATTCCTCGTAGCATGTGAACGTATATTAAGATGAAGAATAAAGATGCCCCATTTATATGTAGGTACCGCATCACTCAACCTTCGTCGATGTCTCGTATCATTTGAATTACTGAGTCGAAAGCTATCTCTGTGGATGGTACATAATTTATAGATGAATCTAGTCCTGTTATAATTTGTAGAACAAGTGTTATGGATATTATGAAACCTTTATTTCATAGTAATGAGATTGAGCATGGGTTAGGTAGATTAATTAAGGCGTTTTTGGTAAACCCTACGAGAGGGTCTCTTATTATTAAATTCAATTTTTTCATTTATTGTAACTTTTCCTTAAAATTCTAAATTTTATGCAATAGTCTGCTTTTACAATTTTTTGTGGATGGAAAATTACTTTGTTTGCACTAAAGTTTTCTAAGCCAACCATTGATCTAGCATAAAAAATGCAAAGAGTTTAAGCCTCTTAGATAATAATTAAA